GGAAGACTTAAAGAAGAAAAAAACGAAAAGACCCATTTCCGGTTTGAAAAACCTCTTATGACTTTTCTTTTCGATTATAAACGATGGAATCGTCCATTTAGATATATAAAAAATAATCGATTTGAAAATGCTGTACGAAATGAAATGTCACAATATTTTTTTTATACATGTCCAAGTGATGGAAAACAAAAAATATCTTTTACATATCCACCTAGTTTATCAACTTTTTCGGAAATGATAGAACGAAAAATTTCTTTGTACACAACAGAAAAACTATGCCATGAAGACTTATATAATTATTGGGTTTATACCAATGAACAAAAAAAGTACAACTTGATAAATGAATTGATAAGTCGAATAAAAGTTCTAGAAAAAGAAAAGGGATCTCTTCTTCTAAATATGCTAGAAAAAAGGACCAGACTATACAATGATGAGAATGAACAAGAATGCTTGTCTAAAACGTATGATCCTTTTTTGAACGGACCATATCGTGGAAGAATAAAAAAGTTCTATTCACGTGCAAACATAAATGATTTAATGACTTCTACAGAAGATTCCATAGAAATCTTTTGGATAAATAAGATTCATGGTCTACTTCATAATGCTAATGATTCCCAAGAATTTGAAAATAAAAATATTAATAAAAATATTAATACATAAGATAAATACAAAAATAGATAAGACGAAATTCGTCCACCTCCCATATATTTGATCCCTTCCCCTATAAAGAAACTCGCAACCCCAACCCCATTTGTAATTCCATCAATTATACGTCTATCAAAAAACTGAATTAGTTCGGCTAATCCTCTTATACTCACGATTAAGACCCTACTATAAAAAATATCTATGTAACCGCGATTATATGACCAATTGTATACCACATTTTTTATTTGGTCCGAGATAGTTCTTTTAGGACCCCCTTTTACAAATGAATTGATTAAGTCCAAATTCTTGAAAGATGAATAAACAGACCCATATAAAATGGATGCTATAAATAGTCCGAAAAGGGCTATACTTACTGAAAAAATTGCATTTGTAAAAAATTCATACCAATTGACAGAATAATTCGAATTTAGATGAAAAAGGTTTGTCGATGGAGTTAACCATTTCGATAATATATCAAAATCTACTATTCCTTGATCAAAATGAATTCCTATTGATCCAATGAACAAAGTAAATAGTACCAATACAAGCAGAGGAAATAGCATAGTATTGTCCGATTCGTGAGGATACATGTAAGTATATTTATTTCTAAAGCTAAAGTAAGTACTAAAGTATCGCATTCTATTTCTTATATTATCATCAATTTGATATGTATCCTTTGAAAAAAAGGAGACCTTATTATTTATTGTTGATAAAAGTAAATTTCTATTGACTACTTTGGGTGCTGCTTTTCCCCATAGAGATATTGAATAGAACGAACTATTTTTAGTGCTACTGTAATTTTGAAAATGAACGCGCAAATGCCCATCAAAAGTAAGTAAATACATCCGAAACATATAAAATGCGGTTAATCCGGTTGTGAAACAAGCTATTATTGCGAAAATTGGTGAATACAACCAACTATCGTTAAGAATTTCATCTTTGGACCAAAAACAAGCAAGAGGCGGAATACCACAAAGAGAAAGTGTACCTAATAAAAAAGTAGTTCTTGTAATTGGAGCATATCTTGTTAAACCGCCCATAAGAACCATATTCTGACTTTTATCTGGTGAATATCCAACAATAGGTTCCATTGAATGAATAATAGATCCGGACCCCAAAAACAATAAAGCTTTAGAATAAGCATGAGTGATCAAATGGAATAAAGCAGCTCGATAAGAACCTATACCTAGAGCTAACATAATATAACCCAATTGAGACATTGTAGAATAGGCTAAACTTCTTTTAATGTCTCTTTGAGCAAGAGCCAAAGTAGCTCCTAATAGTACCGTTATTACGCCTATTAAAGAAATGAAATTCATTATGTAAGGTATGACTATGAAAAGAGGAAGAAGCCGAGCTACAAGAAAAATTCCCGCTGCTACCATGGTAGCAGCGTGTATAAGAGCCGAAATAGGGGTGGGCCCCTCCATGGCATCAGGTAACCATACGTGAAGGGGGAATTGTGCGGATTTGGCAATTGCGCCGACGAATAATAAAGAAGCGCAGAGAATAGCAAATAAGGAATTGACCCCATTACTATGGATCAAGTTATTAACTATTTCGAACAAATCCCGAAATTCGAAACTGCCTGTTATCCAATAAAAACCTAAGATTCCTAATAATAAACCAAAATCCCCTACACGATTAGTTACAAAAGCTTTTTGGCAAGCACTTGCTGCAATCGGTCGTGTAAACCAAAAACCTATTAATAAATACGAACACATTCCCACCAGTTCCCAAAAAATATGAATTTGTATCAAATTGGAACTAGTAACTAATCCCAACATGGAAGTATTAGAAAAACTCATATAAGCAAAAAATCTCAAATATCCTTGATCGTGAGACATATAATTGTCACTATAAATAAGAACCATGATTCCAACAGTAGTAATTAGTATTGACATAATAGAAGTAAGTGGATCGATCAAGTGTCCGAACTCTAAGGAAAAATCATTATTGATGGTCCAAGACCATAGATATTGATAGATAAAACTTCCATTTATTTGCTGAATAGACAGACTGGCCGAAAACCCCATAGTTATACTTAGCAGTAAAACACTAGTAAAAGCCCATATACGACGAATATTTTTTGTTGCTGTAGGAATAAGCAGAAGTCCAAATCCTATTGACATAGTAACTGGAAGTGGAAGAAAGGGTATTATCCATGCATATTGATATGTATGTTCCATAAAAAAACAAATTTTAATTTTTTTTATTCTTATTAATTTAATTGTTTCCGATTCACCAATTCTTATCTCTTTCGAAAGGAACAATAGTAAAAGTAAAAGAAATCAACAAAAAATATGAAAAAACTAAAATATTTTAATTATTAATTAATTACTCTGACTTTTTCTCAGATATTTATTTGAAATACTCAAAAAACTACAATTGGTTGATCAAATAACATGACTAACTAACTAAGTAAAGGTTATTACTTAGTTATTAATTAGTTATTAACTAAAAAAGATATTTATTAAAAAAAATACGGAATATTACAGAATATGAGATTTTTAATCATTCTCCTACTACTATTATTATTATATTCTAGTAATTTATAACCATATCATATATATAGTAAGGAAAAACAATTATATCAAAAACAGTACTTGATTCGAATATAGGTCATAGTATCCATCAATAATTCGACTCAATAAAAGGTGACCTGGTTATTCTAATTAATTTATTTGCAGTAATTATCTAACCTATTTTGAACTGATTGATGGGATTCCACTAAAGAAAACTCATCTTTCTCGGAAATCCTATGATACTCCTACTTCGTATAGAACTGAAATAAAAAATGACTTAAGGTCATCTTTCTCAGTTAATGGAATATCTTGTTTAAGAGATTTACTACTTATCTAATTCTATCTAATTCTAATTTAATTAATTCTAATTTAATTTGAATTTAAATTATAGGTATGGTACTCTGAACTTAATCATTAATCAATTAATAGAAAAATGATTTTACTTTTTTAAAATTATTATCTATTCTATTTATCCCTAGATATATGTGATATGTCATGGGTACGTATATATATATATTTGTATTTGTATATTTGTATGTTTTGAAAAAATTATTTATTATTCACGGGATAAGTATGGATAATTACTAAAAAAACGATCTATTTCGAACAATATATGTCTTTCACATACAACGATAAAAATGAGTACTTGTTTTTGAATGGCGGTTCCAAAAAAACGTACTTCTATGTCAAAAAAACGTATTCGTAGAAATATTTGGAAGAAGAAGGGATATTTAACGGCAGTAAAAGCTCTTTCTTTAGCTAAATCAGTTTCCACTGGGCATTCAAAAAGTTTTTTTGTGCGACAAACAAGTAATAAAATTTTGGAATAATCTAAATCGACATACCATGAAGAACTTCAAATTTTTTTTAATGAATGATTCGCATTAACTAATGTATTGAATGTATTGAACTCCTCAATATTAATTAGAACTAGCTGCCGTGGTATGTAGAATAAGAATTCTTATGTTTACCGGCCTCTAAGTATTATTTTTTTTTTTTCTCTATCAATTAACTTTTCACAATAGAATATTCTATTGTGAAAAGTTAATTGATAGAGATTGAAAGTTTTTTTTGTTATATGCCTAGCCCCCAAAAAACCTAATTAGATTTAGTAAATAGTATCATAAATTATGGACACAATGAAGAGTATTAGTAATGATACTAAGGTATCGAAATCAAAAATTTCTCGGATTTAGTGATAAAATTGTGATAAATATGAAATTATAGTTATTTTATTTTTTTTTGTTTATTAATAAAATCAATCTTTTTAATTTTCAATACATGAAATAAGATAAACAAATCATAAAAAAAAAAATAAAATCGAAAAAGGGACAATTTTGAGTTCTATAACTCGACCCTCGGCCGAGAGCAAAACTATCTAGTTCCGACTGTTCCGGGAGAATTTAGTTTATAGATACATGAAAGTTGGTTGTTAAAACTGAACCCTACGGTGATACTAACTAAGGGTTAGTGAACATTCAAATATGAATTTAAACAAGTCTTTTTTCATGGATTCTAATGTTTACTAAACTATATTGAATCCTTGAATCTTGACCATTCAAGATGAATTGACTATTATTTATTATTATTTCGAGTAAGCCGCCATGGTGAAATCGGTAGACACGCTGCTCTTAGGAAGCAGTGCTAGAGCATCTCGGTTCGAGTCCGAGTGGCGGCATCCTCTAAAAGGGACACAATGGATCCTATAATGTATTTAATTCTCGATTTTAATTCTATAATGGAGCCCCTTTTTATGATATTTGCGACTTTAGAACATATATTAACTCATATCTCTTTTTCGATCATTTCAATTGTGATTACGATTCATTT